TAGTGTATTCTTTTCTATTCCGTAGTTTTTCGTTTCGGACCATAGATCAAACTAAATATCATAACATAACTTTTTTTACCCACCCTGTCTATTATATTGCCTTTTTTCTGTTCGTATTGGAGTAGAAACTTATTAAGCAGACGAGGATTTTACGAAAAGGGTTCTTCCGATTCTTAATAGAGAACAACTATTTCGTTTTTCGATGTGAATTTCACACAACAAGGGGAACTATTAAGAAGTTTTTTTCTATAATTTTTGAGTTTAGAATAGAACTTTGATTTAATAATTATACCATAAAATAATTAAATAAAATAGATAATATAGATAGAATAAATAATAAATTAAATAATCTATTAATAATATATAAATAGTCCATATATAATCTATATCTATATATAAGATATAAATATAAGATATAATATTAAGATTTCATTTTCTAATTTTAATCCGTTTTGCTTGTTTTTGTTTTTTCTCAATTGTATTATTCTTTTATATTATATTCGTTTTTCAATACTCATATTGACAAGAGCCTATCAAACAAATATAATTCGAACATGAATAAATCGATCGATTTATTCACGTTACCGTTCCGTAGGCTTTTTTATTGCGATTGAATATAGACATCCTATTTTTTTATAAATTTTATTAGGGTTGCTAACTCAACGGTAGAGTACTCGGCTTTTAAGCGCGACTCCATTTTTTACACATTTCTACGAAGCAATTAGTTCGTCCATACCATCGGTAGAGTTTGTAAAACCACGACTGATCCAGAAAGGAATGAATGGAAAAAGCAGCATGTCGTATCAATACAATGGCGAATAAAAAAAAACAGATTTCATTCTTATTGGATCCGGCCAAAATTGGTGTTTGAATTCTTGGATCGAAAGAAAAAAAATGCGGTTGGGTTGAATTAATAAAGGGATAGAGCTTGGCGGCTCCAATTATAGGGAAACAATAAGCAACGAGCTTTCGTTTTTAATTTGAATGATTACCCCATCTAATTGTATGTTAAAAATTGATTAGTGCTTGATGTGGGAAAAGCTTTTGCCACGAATAAATTATTTATTGATTGATTTTTGTTATGAGTCCTAACTATTAGCTATTCTCCATTATGCGATGGCGATAAATGTGTAGAAGAAAGAGTATATTGATAAAAATATTTTTTTTTCCAAAATCAAAAGAGCGATTAGGCTGATAAAATAAAGGATTTCTAACGAGCTTGTTATCTTAGAACAATTAGATGGAAAAGGCGAGGAGAGAGAGTCCGTTGATGGGTTTGACTTGTTTTCTAGGTATCTATTCATACTCATTTTTTTATTCTAATTAGTTTTATTCTATAATACCTTGTTTTGACTGTATCGCACTATGTATCATTTGAGAATCAATGAATCCCTGATCCTTTGACCAAATTATTCAAATGGAATTTCAAAAATGGAGGAATATCAAGTAGATTTAGAACTAGATATACCGCACCAACAGGACTTCTTATACCCACTTCTTTTTCGTGAGTATATTTATGGACTTGCTTATGGTCATGATTTTAATGGATCCATTTTTGCAGAAAATGTAAATTATGACAATAAATCTAGTTTACTGATTGTAAAACGTTTAATTACTCGAATGTATCAACAGAATCATTTGATTATTTCTGCTAATGATTCTAAAAAAAATCAATTTTGGGGTTATAACAAGAATTTATATTCTCAAATAATATCAGAAGGTTTTACCATCGTCGTGGAAATTCCATTTTCCCTACAATTAAGCTTCTCCTTAGAGGGGGCAGAAATCATAAAATATTATAATAATTTGCGATCAATTCATTCCATTTTTCCGTTTTTCGAGGATAACTTGACATATTTAAATTATGTGTCAGATGTACGAATCCCCTATCCTATCCATCTGGAAATTTTGGTTCAAATCTTGCGATACTGGGTGAAAGATACCCCTTTCTTTCATTTATTAAGGTTGTTTCTTTATGAGTATTGTAATTGGAATAGTCTTATTACTCCAAAAAAATCGATTTCTACTTTTTCAAAAAGTAATCCAAGATTTTTCTTATTCCTATATCATTTTTATGTATGTGAATACGAATCTATCTTCCTTTTTCTACGTAACAAATCCTCTCATTTACGATTAAAATCTTTTAGTGTTTTTTTTGAGCGAATCTATTTCTATGCAAAAATAGAAGGTTTTGTCGAAATCTTTACTAAGGATTTTTCGTCTACCTTATCATTCTTCACAGATACTTTCATTCATTATGTTAGATATCAAGGAAAATCCATTTTGGCTTCAAAGAATGCGCCCCTTTTTATGAATAAATGGAAATACTATCTTATCCATTTATGGCAATGTCATTTTGATGTTTGGTCTCAACCAGGAATGATCCAAATAAACAAATTCTCCGAACATTCATTTCACCTTTTGGGCTATTTTTCAAGTGTGCGGTTAAATCTTTCAGCAGTACGGAGTCAAATGTTGGAAAATTCATTTCTAATAGAAA